ATAAATAATTAATTATATATAGTATGAAATAACCTATAAGTTTTGGTTTACGCCTCGTAACTCGCTCCTCAGCCAGGATTGGTTGGGCTCAATCGCAGAGTAAGTACAAGTATTAGTAGCATAGAAAAAATTCGTTCCTCGTCATTATTTTCTCGCGGTAATTGTGGCCTCTCGAGAGAATCGGAGACCGCATCAGAGATGCACCGCTAGCACATCTGAGAATGGCTAGTATAGCCCCCCCCAGGACTATGGAACAGAGGATTCTCCTGGACCTACATCCATCGAGGCATTGACGGCGATTCTAAAATAGCGCAGACCATAATGTATGTGATACAATGATGAAATAGAATGAAATAGAAACAAGGGACCGGGTTACCTAATCTTAACCGAGCCCTTTCATTCTGAATTCTTTCATTCTGAATCAAATCTCCCCAAGTAGGATTCGAACCTACGACCAGTCAGTTAACAGCCGACCGCTCTACCGCTGAGCTACTGAGGAACAGCGGGGGATTTGATCTCCTAGAGTCCAATTTCCGTTTCAACCCATGACCAAACCAATATGAGCTCGAAGCTTCCTTCGTAACTCACGGAACTTTTTCGTAGCGGCTCCTATCATTTCATAGGGAACCTCAAAGCGGCTCTATTTCATTCCATACATATCCCAATTCAAAATTCCATTGATTTATTTCCATTGATTTATTTGAATATACCTTTGGTGTCATTGACATAAGAGATGCCGTTTCGAGTCTATCTGTTTCTATTTCGATATATGGAAACTTTCAAAATCATCATATAAGAATCCAAAAATTGCAATAGAAAAGAAAAAGGGGGGGTTTGTGATGATTTTGAAATCTTTTCTACTAAGTAATCTAGTATCCTTATGCATGAAGATAATAAATTCGGTCGTTGTGGTCGGACTCTATTATGGATTTCTGACCACATTTTCCATAGGGCCCTCTTATCTCTTCCTTCTCCGAGCTCCGGTTATGGAAGAAAGAAAAGAAGGAACCGAGAATAAGGTATCAGCGATAACAGGTTTTATTACAGGACAGCTCATTATGTTAATATCGATCTATTATGCGCCTCTGCATCTAGCATTGGGTAGACCTCATACAATAACTGTCCTAGCTCTACCGTATCTGTTGTTTCATTTCTTCTGGAACAATCACACAAACTTTTGGGTTTATGGGTCTACTACCAGAAATTCAATGCGTAATCTTAGCATTCAATGTATATTCCTGAATAATCTTATTTTTCAATTTTTGAACCATTTCATTTTACCAAGTTCAATGTTAGCCAGATTAGTCAACATTTTTATGTTTCGATGCAACAACAAGATTTTATTTGTAACAAGTAGTTTTTTTGGTTGGTTAATTGGTCACATTTTTTTCATGAAATGGATTGTATTGGTATTAGTCTGGATAGGGCAAAATCATTCTATGAGATCTAATGTACTTATTCGATTTAACAAATACATTATGTCTAAATTGAAAAATGTGATGGCTCGAATATTTAGTATTCTCTTATTTATTACCTGTGTCTACCATTTAGGCAGAATACCATCGCCCATTCTTACTAAGAAACTAAAAAAAACTTCCGAAATGAAGGGGATTCCAAAAGACTCACAAGATGTATTTACCGAAGAAGACCCTTTAAAAAGGGGGGCTCTGGAAACAATTGATGAAACGAAAGTTAAAAAGGGGGGCTCTGGAAACAATTGATGAAACGAAAGAGATAGAGGATGAATTACATTATGAAAATAAAGACAATTGTAAGGCCGCTATGGTGAAAAAAGAATATAAACACGTTTTATGGTTTGAAAAGCCTCTTGTTAATCTTTTTTTCGACTATAAAAGATGGAATTTTCCATTACGATATATAAAAAACAATCAATTTGAAAATGCTGTAAGAAATGAAATGTCACAATATTTTTTTTTTTTTTGTCAAAATGATGGAAAACGAAAAATTTCTTTTACATATCTACTCAGTTTAATACATTTTTTGGAAGTGATACAACGAAAGATATCTTTGAATGAAGTAACATTAGATTCGAATAACTTAGATAATTATTGGACTTCTAATACTAAATACAAAAAGAATAAACAAATTAATGAGACTATAAATAGAATTGAAGTTCTAGACAACGAATTAGTTTTTCTAGAGATACTTGAAAAAAAAACTAGATTATGTAATTGTGATCAAAAAAAAGAATACTTGCCTAAGATATATGATCCTTTCTTGAACCAACCTTTTGGCGAAACACTAACACTAAAAAAACAAAAAGTTTCGCCTTTAAGTCTAAATGAAACCTTTTCTATAAATAAGATTCATGGTCTACTTTTTACCGATTCTCTAAAATTTGAACATCAAATGTCTTCTAATAAAAATTTATTTTTTATCATAAAAATAAATTTTTTGTTGACCTTAATTAATGAATTTTCGAAAGAACTAACACCCTATTTCAATTTACAAAAAGTATTTTTATTTCCGAACAAAATAAAAAGAGGTTCAAAAGAGCGATCTCAATTTTTATTTCATGTAGTTATAAATAATAATCATAAAAAATACATTATTAAAAAGAAATCCGATAGAGTAAAAGAAATACGTAAAAAAATGTCCCATTGGTCATACAAATTAATCGACGAATTGGAACAACAGGAAAGGGGAAATGCGGAAGACCGATTGGCGGAAGATCATGGTATTCGCTCAAGAAAAGTAAAACGTGTAATTATTTTTACCGATAAAAAGACAAATACCGAGGAGGTGGCTTTAATACGTTATTCAAACCAATCAGATTTTCGTCGAGATATAATCAAAGGTTCTAGACGCAACCAAAGGCGTAAAACCGTTATTTGGGAGCTGTTTCAAACCAATCTACACTCTCCACTTTTTTTGGAACGAAAAAAAGATAATAAACTTACACTATTCGATCTATTCGATTTGTATTTTACATTTTATGAAATGATGAAGATGAAATTGATGTTTAAAAATAAACAACTAAAACTTTCAGATTATAAAGAAGAAGAGGAAGACGATCGAAAAGAAATGGCAAAAAACACCAAGTACAAAATCGAAGAGAGAACTTGTATCGAAATAGCAGAAACTTGGGATACTATTCCATTTGCTCAAACAGTGCGAGGTTGTATGTTAGTAACCCAATCCGGTCTTAGAAAATATCTTCTATTACCTTCATTGATATTAGCTAAGAATATAGGACGGATGTTTTTATTTAAATTTCCCGAATGGTCTGAGGATTTAAACCAATGGAATAGAGAGATACATGTTAAATGTACTTATAATGGAGTTCAATTATCAGAAAGGGAATTTCCTAAAAAGTGGTTAACAGATGGTATTCAAATAAAAATTCTATTTCCTTTCCACTTTAAACCTTGGTACAGATCTAAGCTCCGATCCCTTCATAGGAATCCAATGAAAAAAAAAAATAAGAAAGAGGATTTTTTTTTTTTAACAGTTTGGGGAATGGAAACTGAAAAGCCTTTTGGTCCTCCTCGAAAAAGGCCCTCCTTTTGTGAACCTATTTTTAAAATACTCGAAAAAAAAATTAGAAAATGGAAAAAAAGAACTTTTACACCCCAACGATTTAGAATAATGATAATGAATAACGAAAGAACTCATTTGTTACTAAAAGATAAAATTATTTTTTTCCATTTTTGTTTAACAAATGAGTTCTTTTTAAAAACAACAAACTTGTTAAATAATATATTCAAGTTCAAAATATATCAACCAAGTGAAACTAAAAAAGAGAAAAATTCTATACTCAAAAAGAATCATCTAATTGATGACTTATCGATTCCAAAAAAATCAAAATATTTAAAAAAAGGTTTATCGAAAAATAATAAAATGAAATATCTTATTGAGAAAACAAAAAATAAGAAACAAGTTGATAGAATCAAATTCAAAAAATGAAATATCTTATTGAGAAAACAAAAAATAAGAAACAAGTTGATAGAATCAAATTCAAAAAATGTCCAAAACGCCTATCTGGGATATTCACAAAAAATTCTAGATTTATTTACGAATCAAAACTGTTTTTTTTTAAAATTTTTATAAAAGAAAAAAAAAGATACATAAATATTTTTCGATTGATCAGTAACATAAAAAAACTAAGTCTCAATGTAGAATTCTTTCTTCAATCACTAAAAAACAGTTTTGATAAGTACATTAATCAAAAAAAGAAAGAAAGAGTTGAGAAAAAAAAAAGAACAATTCGGTTTATTTCAACTCTAAAAAAGTTAAATAATAAAAACTCCACTATTATGTTTGGCTTATCTTCCTTATCACAAACATATGTGTTTTATAAATTCTCACAAATTCCAATTCATTACTTGGATAAGTTAAGATATGTATTTCAATATCATGAAATGTCTATTTTTAGTAATAATGTAATTCGAAAATTTTTTAGAACACAAAGAATATTTCATTGCGACTCCAAATTAAGACATAAAAAACGTTGGAATTATGACCAAAAGAAATGGAAAGATTGTTTAAAAGATTCTTATCACTATGATTTATCACCAATTATATGGTCTCGATTAGTACCAAAAAAATGGAGAAATAGAGTAAATAATCATTATACAATTCAAAAGAAAGATTTAAACAAAGAATATTTATCTGAACAATCCTCATTAATTCATCATGAAAACACTTTCGTGTCAGATCAAGATTTTCAGTTTAAAAAAGATTATCGATATGATCTTTTATCATATTTATACTATAAGAATAATTTTGAAAAAAAGGAAAAGAAGTCGGCCGACTCTATTTATATGTCTAAATCGCCATTAAAAGAAAAATTACAAGTAACAAACCAAAAAATTACTTTTAGAAATTATAATACAGATAAAACCAAATTACTCGAGAAAGTTAAAAAAAAAAATATCCCTATCAATAAATTTTTCAATAATTATCGACAATACGAAAATATTAGGAATATAGAGAAAAAAGTGAATACAAAATATTTTGACTGTCAAATTCTTTTAAAGATAAAAAAAACATATCTTTTTGAGAAGCAAAGTTTTTTGTATATTACACTTTATCAAAAAACGAAAAATAAAATACTAAATAAGGCGAGATCGAATGTGGAACTTTGGTTTTTACAAAAATTTTTACAATTTGATAATGTAAAAATTAATGAAAGTACAACAAAATACAAGAATAATAATGTAAAAATTAATGAAAGTACAACAAAATACAAGAATAATAAAAAAAAAGGATTTGACATATTCCTCAAAAGATATTTGAGTTTTCAATTGAGATGGGATAATATTATGAAGCAAAAAATAATCAACAATATTAAAGTATATTGTTTCCTACTTAGACTTCGAAATCCAAAGGAAATGGCTCTATCGTCTATTGGAAGAGAAGAAATGAATCTGAATATCATGTTGATTCAGAATAAATTAACTTGTACCAAATCGATGAAAGGGGGAATATTAATTCTTGAACCGATTCGTCTGTCCATCAAGAAAAATCGAAAATTTATTTTTTATAAAATTGTACGTAGTTCATTTTTTTCTAAGAACAAGAACCAAACAAATCAAAGAAAAAAAAATAAATTCTATATTACCAAAAAATCAACCGAACAACATCAAAATAGAAGTGTAAATAAAAACGAAAAATTTGATAATTTATTTGTTCCTGAAACGATTTTATCATCTCGACGTTGTAGAGAATTTCGAATTTTAATTTGTTTCAATTTCAAAAAAAAAAATTTAAATCGTACAAATGAAAAAAAACATTTAATTAAATTGAAGTTTTTTCTTTGGACCAGTTTTCGATTAGAGGATTTGACTTGTATAAATCGATATTGGTTTAATACTAATAATAGCATCTGTTTCAGTATGTTAAGGATACGTATGTATCCACAATTGAAATTTAGTTGATGATATATATTTATTATATTTTATGTATTTGTATTCATTATCTACATCATAACAGAATGTAAATCAATCAGGTTCTAAAGATTTACTTTTTTAATATTAATGATATATAATAAATAAAAAAATCAAAATAAAGTTCACATGTAGTAAATAATTCATTTCTTAAATCTAAAAATAAATTTTCATGCAAGTCAAGTTTATTAAATTTTCAAAAGTGCGTGAGTACACATAAAATCGAAAATAGTTGATTGATTAACAATTGATTTAGATAAATAATTGATTCATCTAATATCTAAATATATGATTCAGTTACAAATTTATTAGATTGAAATTATATGATATTTGACAATACATATTTCCAATGTCGCATTCAGTAAAGATTTATGATACATGTATCGGGTGCACTCAATGTGTTCGAGTTTGTCCTACAGATGTATTAGAAATGATCCCTTGGGACGGTTGCAAAGCTAAGCAAATTGCTTCTGCTCCACGAACAGAGGACTGTGTTGGTTGTAAAAGATGCGAATCTGCCTGCCCAACGGATTTTTTGAGTGTTCGGGTTTATCTATGGTATGAAACAACTCGCAGCATGGGTCTAACTTATTAATTCAAAATTTTTTTTTTAATTTGAACAATCAAACAAACCCGTACTTCATAATTCATCTTTTGGTTTTGAGTACGGGTTTTTCTAGTTCAAATGTAATATATTATTTATGTTAAAAATATCGAGAAGGCAATTTTTTAATAATATAAGAATAATATATATACGAATATATATTATAATATAGCTGTTTTTATTCGTAATGGAATTTCGATATCTCAATATTGGTTGATATGAGAATGAATATAATTTTTGTATTCAACTCTTTCTTCAATTAGATTAAAATAGAACTCTTTCTTCAATTAGATTAAAATAGAAATGAACCATAACTGTGCAGCCCTATTTCTAATAGATTGATTCCAAAATAGCAGAGCCAAATTAGAAGAAAGCCTATAACAGCTACAATTGAAGAATTTGTACCGTTCGAATGTTTCTTCGTATGTAAATAAATCGTGAATATAATCCAAGTAATAAATGCCCAAGTTTCTTTTGGATCCCAATTCCAATATGCTCCCCATGCTTCATTAGCCCACACAGCTCCCGAAAGAATACCTATACTAAAACAAAAAAAACCTATACTAATAACACGATAACTCCAATGTTCTAATTGTTGAATGAATTGGTATCTGTAAAAATTCTTAGTTGAAAACAAAAAAGTGCTTTGTAAAACCGTTTTTCTATTTTCATTCTCGTTTTGATTATTACCAAAAAAAAAAGTATTAGTTAATAAAAAATGGAGTTTACTACAAATCTTGTTTTGAAATGTAATGACTAAAAGTGTTACTGATAATAAGGATCCGCATAAAAGAGATGCATAGCCCACTAGGGTCATACTGACATGCATCATTAACCATTGAGATTGAAGAGCGGGTACTAATATTACAGATTTATGTATTTCATTTACAAGATTGGAAGTAGAAAAAACTTGAGTCAAAATGACACCTATCTTGATTATTGAGCTTAAATGTTTATTTTTTTGTAAATACAGAACCATATACAAAA